ATGGCAGTTCCAAAAAAACGTACTTCTATGTCAAAAAAACGTATTCGTAGAAATATTTGGAAGAAAAAAGGATATTTAGTTGCAGTAAAAACTTTTTCTTTAGCGAAATCGGTTTCCACCGGGCATTCAAAAAGTTTTTTTGTGCGACAAACAAATAATAAAGTCTTAGAATAATCTCAATTGATATAGCCTAAAGAACCCCAAATTTTGTAAGATGAATGTTAACTAATGTATTTTTCTGTATTAAATTTCTCAATATTACTTAGAACTCACTGCTGTGATATATAGAATAAGAGTTTTTTGTATATTGGGTTCTAAGTATTATTTTTTTCCCTATCACAATTGTACTTTTCACAATAGAAAAGTACAATTGTGATAGAGATTGAAACTCTTTTGTTATATGCCTATCCCAAAACTTAATTGGTTTTGTAAATGGTATTATAAATTAAAAATTATATGCGCAATAAAGAATATTAATACTTTAATTTAAATATACTAAGGTATCGAAATCATTAGAAAAATAACAAATTTTTTGTATTTAATGATGAAATTGTGATAGATATGAAATCCTAGTTATTTGATTTTGTTCATTGAAAAAAAAAAACTCAATCTTTTTCATTTGAATCCATGAAATCGGATAAATGAAAAACAAATCATAAAAAAATTGAGAAAAAAAGACAATTCTTAGTTTTATACCTCAACCGAGAAAAAACTATGGAGTTCCAACTGTTTGGAGAAAACTTAGTTTCTAGTACATGAAAGTTGATTGTTAAAAAACCCACGACGATACTACCTAGGTAGGTATTTTATTGAAGATTCAAATATTTAAACCACAAACCAGTCTTTATTCATTGATTCTAATTAATGTTTCCTAAACTATATTGAATCCTTGAATCTCGACGATTCAACATGAATTGACTATTATTATTTCAAGTAAGCCGCCGTGGTGAAATCGGTAGACACGCTGCTCTTAGGAAGCAGTGCTAAAGCATCTCGGTTCGAGTCCGAGTGGCGGCATCTTCTAAAAGAGATACAATAGATCCTAAAATGTATTCAATTCGCGATTTCCAATTCTGTAATGGGACCCCTTTTATGATATTTGTGACTTTAGAACATATATTAACTCATATCTCTTTTTCGATCATTTCAATTGTGATTATGATTCATTTGATGACCTTATTAGTCCACAAAATTGTAGGATTACGTGATTCATCAGAAAAAGGGATGATAGCTACCTTTTTCTCTATAACAGGATTATTAATTTCTCGTTGGATTTCTTCGGGACATTTTCCATTAAGTAATTTATACGAGTCATTAATCTTCCTTTCGTGTAGTTTCTTCATTATTCATATGATTCCCAAGATACGTAACCTTAAAAACGATTTAAGCACAATAATTGCACCAAGTACCATTTTTACTCAAGGCTTTGCCATGTCGGGTCTTTCAACTGAAATGCATCAATCCACAATATTAGTACCTGCTCTACAATCTCAGTGGTTAATGATGCACGTAAGTATGATGTTATTGAGCTATGCAGCTCTTTTATGCGGATCATTATTATCAGTCGCTCTTCTAGTCATTACATTTCGAAAAAACATCAAAATTTTTTGTAAAAGCTATAATTTATTAATTAAGTCATTTTTCTTTGGTGAGATTGAATATTTGAATGAAAAAAGAAGTGTTTTTAAAAACACTTCTTTTCCTTCATTTCAAAATTATTACAAATATCAATTAACTGAGCGTTTGGATTATTGGAGTTATCGTGTCATTAGTCTAGGGTTTACCTTTTTAACCATAGGTATTCTTTGTGGAGCAGTATGGGCTAATGAGGCATGGGGATCCTATTGGAATTGGGACCCCAAGGAAACTTGGGCATTTATTACTTGGACCATATTCGCGATTTATTTACATACTAGAACAAATATAAATTGGAAAGGTACGAATTCGGCACTTGTAGCTTCTATAGGATTTATTATAATTTGGATATGCTATTTTGGGATCAATCTATTAGGAATAGGTCTACATAGTTATGGTTCATTCACATAAACATCTAATTGAATAAACTACATGAAGAATACATAAGATAAAAACATCATCCCATATATAACGAAAGTTTGTTTTTATGAGTTTTTGAGAACCGTTTGAATCAAGGAATCATTCAAATTTAAATGGTTCTCAAAAACTCGAGATGTATCTAATTACAATTCTTATTCATTTTATTTCTTTTTTCATTATACAGTACAGCAAACGATTTTCAAAATATTAAATTCAAAGAATTATAAGACTTTCCTTCCGTTTCATTAATGAAACACTATCTATGATAATAATTGGATAAGATAGCGTGTACCTTGTCAACTGATAACGAGAGAACAAAATCGGGATAAATACCAATACTTATTACGGGTAGAAAGATACAGATTGAAAGAAATAGTTCTCGTAGTCCAGAATCCCAAAAATTAGAGTTTGGAATATTAAATAACTTGTATCCATAAAACATCTGACGTAACATAGATAATAAATAAATAGGAGTTAATATCATTCCAATTGCCATTACAAAAGTAATTAGCATTTTTGACATTAAAAGATATTTTGTACTAGTAATTAGTCCAAAAAATACTAAAAATTCCGCAACAAAACCACTCATTCCTGGCAATGCAAGAGAAGCCATCGAGAAGCTACTGAACATGGTAAATGTTTTTGGCATTGGGATAGATATCCCTCCCATTTCTTCGAGATAAACAAGACGTGTTCTATCACAACTCGTTCCCGCCAAGAAAAAAAGTGCAGCACCAATAAATCCATGAGAGAGCATTTGTAAAATAGCTCCATTGAGTCCCATGTCGGTTATAGAACCAATTCCTATAATTGTGAAACCCATGTGAGATACAGAGGAATAGGCTATTCTCTTTTTTAAATTACGTTGACCAAGAGAAGTTGAAGCTGCATAGATTATTTGCATTGTTCCTATTATCACCAACCAAGGAGAAAATATAGAATGAGCGTGGGGTAGTAATTCCATATTGATCCGAATCAATCCATATGCGCCCATTTTTAATAGGATTCCAGCTAAAAGCATACATGTACTGTAATGTGCTTCTCCATGGGTATCAGGTAACCATGTATGTAGGGGTATAATCGGCAATTTGACAGCATAAGCAATAAGGAAGCCAAAATAGAATATTATTTCCAATGCCACAGGATATGATTGATTAATTAATCTTTCAAAATCTAATGTTGGTTCATTGGAACCATATAAACCCATACCTAGAACTCCTATTAAGAAAAAAATGGAACCCCCTGCAGTGTACAAAATAAACTTTGTAGCCGAGTAGAGACGTTTCTTTCCCCCCCACATGGATAAAAGTAAGTAAACAGGAATTAATTCTAACTCCCACATGATGAAAAAAAGTAAAAAGTCTCGGGAGGAAAATAATCCTATTTGACCGCTGTACATTGCTAGCATCAGGAAATAGAACAACCGCGAATTTCGAGTAATTGGCCAAGCTGCTAAAGTTGCTAAAGTAGTGATAAATCCTGTCAGTAAAATGGGTCCTATGGAAAGCCCATCGATTCCTAGTCTCCAGTGGAAATCAAAAACATCTATCCATTTAGAATCTTCCTTCAATTGCATTAATGGATCATCCAATTGGAAATGATAACAGAATGCATAAGTCGTTAGAAGGAGTTCTAATAAGCATATACATATAGTATACCACCTAAACATCTTATTCCCTCTATGAGGGAATAAGAAAATTGAGGAACCCGCGAATATCGGTAAAACAACAAGTATTGTTAACCAAGGAAAATAACTCGTGATAAAGACAAGATACATTTTGACCAGAGAAGCCCGTCCTCAAAATAATATATTTTGTCGAGCACGGGCTTTTGTCGGTAAAGAGGAATCACAAATGATTCAAGTGGAGTTTTTTGTAATGTATCAATAAGATAGAGCCATGCTGCGAGTTGTTTCAGGCCCTAAATAAACACGGACACTCAAAAAATCTGTTGGGCAGGCAGATTCACATCTCTTACAACCTACACAGTCCTCGGTTCTTGGCGCGGAAGCTATTTGCTTGGCTTTACATCCGTCCCAAGGTATCATTTCCAATACATCTGTGGGGCAAGCTCGTACACATTGAGTACACCCTATACATGTATCATAAATTTTTACTGAATGTGACATTGGATCTATAAATTACAGTTTTGAACATAAAAGATTTTCGATCTGGTCAAATCAAATTAGTAGTAAATGAATCATATATTATATATTGTAATATTGTAGACACCAGACGAAACAGTGGTTTATTAAAAACAATCAATATATTTCTTAAATCAATCTGTTTATGAGAAAAGGTCAAGACACTTTGATTTTCGTTTCAACAATTATGATGATACGAGTTACACATGCGAATTAAAATTAATTGGCCAACAAATTGGTCATCATTATTTCAATATAAATATAAAAATGCAATTCCATTTTATTGAATTGCATTCAAATTCAATAAAAAATAGTATTTCAATTCTATTAAATATTTTTATGTGTCTTTATTTAAATTATCTATGATGATTATCACTAATTATTCAACAAATTCGATTGATTAATACGAGTTGATTTTCTGTTACGATGTATCGACGAAACAATAGCAAGTCCAATAGCTGCTTCAGCAGCTGCAATGGCTATAACAAAGATTGAGAAAATGTCTCCTTTTAATTGGCGACTATCAAATATATCAGAAAATGTTACAAGATTGATATTAACCGAATTTAGTATAAGCTCAAGACACATAAGCGCTCTAACCATGTTTCGACTTGTGATCAATCCATAGATACCGATAGAAAATAAATAAACACTCAAGAAAAGGACATGCTCAAACATCATTGACTAACTCCTTATCAATCTCGATTCGTTTCAATATGAATAACAATTCAACCGATTCAATTGATTAGAATAGAACAATTACACAACAAAAGAAGATATTGACGGTAGATAGATTTAACTAAAAATTTCTATTTATTTATTTAGAATTTAGTTAGAATTCTAAGAATTGGGAATCATTTTAAGTTAAGTATTTTTATTGCTTATTGTCGAGCCATAGTAATTGCACCTATCAAGGAAACTAAAAGAATTATTGAAATGAGTTCAAACGGAAGATAAAAATCTGTTGATAAATGAATCCCAATTTGTTGAACGTTATTTATTAGGTCCTGTTCCATAATCTGGTTTGACCTTGTAGTCCAAATAATTCCGTACCATGACGTATCTGGGATAGTAGTAATTAGTGAAAAAAGAATAGTTGTACAAACCATCAAAGTGACCCCATCTCCAATGGTCCAAAAATAGGAATTATTGGAATATCCTGAACCATTCATGAACATTACAGCAAATATGATCAAGATATTTATGGCTCCCACATAAATAAGGAGCTGTGCGGCAGCTACAAAATAGGAGTTTGATGAAATATAGAATAAGGATATACAAACAAGAACCAATCCCAATGAAAAGGCAGAATAAATTGGATTGGTAAATAATACTACCCCCAGACCCCCTAATACAAGAATTGACCCCAGAAATACAACAAGAATATCATGTATTGGTCCAGGTAAACCCATTATGTATAAAATACAAAATAAATAACTTTAACTATTTCATGACCTTACTTTAACTTTACTAAATAAATGGTCCAGGAAAGGAAAAGGGGTTACCCTATTTTTGTTTTCTTGTATATAATAATGTATATGATACATTTATAATTGAATTGAATTTGAATATGGATTAATGTAGATATAGATAAAATTATTGGGCCAACCTTACTTTATTTATATTTATCCGAAAGAAAAAAAAAGAAAAAAGTAGTTGAAATTTGCTATTTTGAAATCATCACTAAAAATATATTTTTAGTTTAAATCAAAGAGTGATTCTCAACAATCATTAGTTTTTATTTGTAGTTACTGACTACCCAAAATAAAAAGCTTGGATCCTTTATATCAAAACAAAATCTTAGTAATCGGTAATTGTTCTTGAATCAAAGGATTTATCTTTGTCTATTTTTATTTGAGTCGAATTCATAACTGTTTGAATTGTGTAATCTCCAATTATTGAGATTGGTAATCGACCCAAAGCAATTTGATTATAATTCAATTCGTGACGATCATAAGTAGAAAGTTCATATTCTTCAGTCATTGATAAACAATTTGTTGGACAATACTCGACACAGTTACCACAAAATATACAAACCCCGAAATCTATACTATAATTAAGTAATTGTTTCTTTTTAATATCTCTTTCAAATCTCCAATCAACAACGGGTAGATCTATCGGGCATACACGAACACATACTTCACAAGCAATACATTTATCAAATTCAAAGTGGATTCGACCCCGGAAACGCTCTGATGTGATCGATTTTTCATAAGGATATTGAATAGTTACAGGTAAACGATTTGTGTGGGATAAGGTAATTATGAAACTTTGACCAATGTACCTTGCAGCTCGTATTGTTTGTTGACCATAATTCATGGACCCAATTACCATAGGGAACATATTGTAGATATACATGAAAAATTTGACGTTTCTTTCTCTTGTTTGATAGAGATTATGAATCTAAAATAGTGTTATCGTATTCTCTTATTTATAATGAAACAAGTTGGGAAGAAGTTGTTAATAACAGATTACCTAGAGAAATAGGTAAAAGAAATTTCCATCCAAGATTTAATAACTGGTCCATTCTCATTCTAGGTAAAGTCCATCTTGTTGTGATAGAAATGAAGAGAAACAAATAAGCTTTAGTTAATGTAATAAGGATACCCATTGTTATTCCAAAAATGCCGGCGATTTTTTTTATTCCGAAAAGCTCAGAAATGGATATATACGGAATAGGTAAATTCCACCCACCTAAGTAAAGAACTGTTACAAATAATGAAGAAACTAATAAATTTAGGTAAGAAGCAAGATAAAATAAACCATATTTGATACCCGAATACTCGGTTTGATAACCTGCTACTAATTCCTCCTCCGCTTCTGGTAAATCAAAGGGCAATCTCTCACATTCGGCTAGAGAAGAAATTAGAAAAACAATAAATCCTATAGGCTGACGCCACAGATTCCACCCCCAAAAACCATATTTTGACTGTGCTTCAACTATATCAACTGTACTTGAACTGTTAGATAATCATAGTCGATAATAACATCACTGTTCCCATCGCTATTTCAAAACCGTACGTGAGACCTCAGCTTCATACGGCTCCTCGATGGCCACAAAAAAAATGTAAGGACGGGTTCGGTATTATCACCATCTTTGGATGGATAGAATAAAGATACATCGGAAAGTCCCAAATTAGACCAATGGAATTCTGTCTGCTAGAATAATAAAAAAAGTGCTTCCGAATTGATCTCATCCTTTACAATAAAAATTTCTCTTTGTTCGGTAATAACTTAATATTTCAATAAAATACTCCTTATATCAATCAATATAAAATAAAAAGAATTAGTCATTAGTTCATGAATCGTGATAAGAATTCGATATGTATGAATATGGATAGAGAAAAGAATAAATAGGGATCCCCTTTTTTTATTATTCATTCAATTACTGCATTCCATTTCTTTTTTCCTGTTCTTCTGTCTCAGAGGAGGATACTCAAAAATAAAATAAAGAATTAATTCGTTCTTGATAGTCATTTCTTTAACCAGTGAATAGGAGCATACTCTAGATCGGAATCGTAGGGAAGTACTACTTGATCATTTCTACCAATTTCAAGTCCTTATTATGATTCGTTTTATGAAGAAATACCTCTTTTTTGATACCTTACATTATCTCCATTACTAATCCTTTGTGTACCTTGGTGTTCCTAACCGTCCACTGACTTTTGATTGATCCCCGGTATAGTAATACATATGAGACAGTAGTAGAAACTCCATACAGTTGATCTTTTGTTTGCGCCCGCTTCAAGATATGATGACTAATCAAAAAATCTTAATCTTGGGGTAAGCAGTTTACACTGCTTATTTTTACTTCAACTTTATTCTTGTACATAGGGAATGAGATTGTTTCTTCTTACTACAAATTTGGAAGCTGTTTAGTTTCACTCATATAACTATCTGGTTTAACTCATCAACCCGAATGCTGAATAAAAAAAAAAAAAAATGAAAACATCTATTCAATACATTGAACCTCTTTCTTTTTTCTTTTATTTCTAGAAGAGAGGTTCAAAGTTCATATTCCAACGAATCACACGTAGAGATATTGATAACACACATAGAGTTAATGGTATTTCATAACTAATAGATTGAGCAGCAGCTCGTAGACCACCTAAAAAGGAATATTTATTATTCGATCCATATCCTGACATAAGAAGCCCAATAGGAGCAATACTAGAAATGGCGATCCATAAAAAAACACCTATACTGAGATCGGCTAAAACAAGACGATACCCAAAAGGAATTACTAAATAACTTAGTAGAATTGATATAACCGCTATAGACGGTCCCACACTAAACAAACGAATATCTCCTCGAGATGGGAGGAGGTCCTCTTTAAAAAGTAGTTTAGTCCCATCCGCTATAGCTTGAAGAATTCCCAACGGGCCAGCATATTCAGGCCCAATACGTTGTTGTATCGCTGCAGATATTTCTCTTTCTAACCACACAATTACTAGTACCCCCATTGTTATTCCCAATATAAGGGTCAAAATGGGTACAATCCATATTAGTCCATACACTTCTTTTAAAAATTCCGATGTAGAAAAAGAATTGATAGTTTGTACTTCTGTCGTATCAATTATCATTTCAACGATCAACTTCTCCCATAATGATATCTATACTACCCAATATCGTCATGATATCAGCCAATTTCATTCTTTTAACTAGCTGAGGAAGAATTTGCAAATTGATAAAACCGGGTGGACGAATTTTCCATCTCCAGGGGAAAACACTATTATCTCCTATCAAATAAATTCCCAATTCTCCTTTTGGGGCTTCCACTCTCACATAAAGTTCTTGTTTCGACAATTCTAAATTGGGTGAAGGTTTTTTACTAATAAATCTATATTCAAAATCATTCCATTCGGAATTCTTTGCTCTATCAAAGCGTCGTACTTCTAAATTTTCATAAGGTCCTCCAGGAATTCCTTCTAGAGCCTGTTGAATAATTTTTATGGATTCCTTCATTTCACCGATTCGTACTAAATAACGAGCTAATGAATCTCCTTCTTTTTGCCATTGGACTTCCCAATCGAATTCATTGTAACACTCATAATGATCAACTTTACGAAGATCCCATTGGATTCCAGAAGCTCGTAACATCGGTCCTGATAAACCCCAATTTACAGCTTCTTCTCCACCAATAATGCCCACTCCTTCAACTCGTTCCAAAAAAATGGGATTCCACGTAATAAGTTTTTGATATTCAACAACTCCTGTTAAAGAATAATCGCAGAAATCCAAACATTTATCTATCCATCCATAAGGTAGATCAGCAGCTACTCCTCCAATACGGAAATAATTATGCATCATTCGCATACCTGTGGCGGCTTCGAATAGATCATATATCAATTCCCTTTCTCTGAAAATATAGAAAAAGGGAGTCTGTGCACCGATATCCGCCATAAAAGGTCCAAGCCATAACAAATGAGAAGCTATACGGCTCAATTCCAGCATAATTACTCTGATATAGCTAGCTCTTTGAGGTACTTGAACATTTTCCAATTGTTCTGGCGCATTTACGGTTATTGCCTCTGTGAACATAGTAGCTAAATAATCCCATCGGGTTACATAAGGTAGATATTGTATAATTGTTCGATTTTCCGCTATCTTTTCCATTCCTCTGTGTAAATAGCCCAATATGGGCTCACAGTCAATAACATCTTCACCATCGAGAGTAACGATTAGTCGGAGAACACCATGCATTGATGGGTGGTGAGGCCCCATATTGACTATCATGAGATCTTTTCTTGTAACCGGTACTGTCATATCTTTTCTTCCTTAATTCATTATTCCATGAATTCCTCAAAACGAGACTCATCAAAACAAAAAATGGAATACTACTAAAAAATTCAAACGATTAAATTAACGAGTTTTTGGCTCTCGAATATCCAACTGACCAATTAATTTCTTATAACGTACTCTATTTTTCTTTGACAAATAAGCCAGCAACCGTTGACGTTTTCCTAGAATTTTTCGTAGACCCCTTTGTGATAAAAAATCTTTTTTGTGCAATTCCAAATGTGAAGTAAGTCTCCGTATCTTATTGGTGAAACTGAATACTTGAAATTCAACAGAACCTTTGTTTTCTTCTTTTTCTTCTTGTGGAATAATGGAAATGAATGAATTTTTGACCATAAAAAATTTTTCTATCCTTTTTCTTTCTTTTTCATGGATTTTTCCGATCAGGAAAAATAATAATAAAAAAAAAAAAAAAGAATTATGCCGGTTATTTTAATCTAGTACACACATCTAGTACACACAAAAATTTGGATTTATTCATATACTACTTCTTTATTTTATCCAAATCAAATTTTCAATTTGATTTGGATAGAAAGGGATAATATGTTTCCCCATTAACGAAAGAAAAGAATTTATTTCTATCTAAAAGGATTCCCCTAATTTATTTATTCCTATATCCAATTGAATGGATACACCATTAAATCTGTATCATTTACCAAAATATAACATAGCATATGCATACATCTTTCGGCTTTCATATACCGAAAATGTCACGGAATATAGATATATATATATATGATATAGGAAATATACTATTAAATTAAATAATTCTAAATCGTGGATACATATGTATCCTTGACATACTGAAACGACTGCCATTATTGGTATCAAACCAATAGCGATTCATACAAGCTAAATCTTCTAATCGGTAATTGGGCCAAAGAACAAATTTGCATTTAATGAATTTATTTGTATCCGTATTAAGATGCTTGTCCTCATCCAAAAATTTTCCAGAGTTTCTTATGTTGTTTTCATTGCAAAATAATGGATTTCTATTTCTATCCGTAACATTCCAATTATGGGAATTGAAACAAATTAAAATTCTCAATTCTCTGCGACGTCTAGGAGATAGAATATTTTCGGGAACAAGGAAATCATAATAATTTGTGTCCCCATTCACAAGCATATTCCCATATCGTACAATGGGTTTATCCAAATTCCTCTTATCAATATAACTTTTTTTTATGCATTTTCTATTAGTTTGGTGTTTATTGTTCTCGACCAATGAAATACTTATAGTTTGATATATAATCAATTTTCCATCCCTTTTTATAGATAGACGAATTGGTTCGATAATTAATATTCCTTTTTTTATCAATTCTGTAAGAGCTAGATCTTTCTGAATTAGCATTACATCCAGATGCATCTCTCCTCTTTGAATCGAGGATATAGCAATTTCTTTTGGATTTATCAGTCTAAGTAAGAGACAATATACCTTGATATTATTGATCATTCTTTGGTTCAAGGAGTCATCCCATTTTAATTGAAAAAGGAAATATTTTTTCAGGAAGAAATCTAGTTCTGCTTTCTTGTTTTTCTTGGATTGTTTTTTCTTCTTACCTTTTTTAATGGTAATGTCTGATCTCGCATAATTCTCTTCAATATCTTTTTTTTTGTTTTCTTTTCGTAGATCTGATACAAGATTTACTTGGTCCTGTTGCTCATTTTTTTGTTGGTTGGAATTTTCTAATTTAAGATATTTTTTTTGATTTATATTGATGTTTTTATTTTGACTTTTATTTTTATAAAAATAAAAGTCAAAAAGAAGTAATTTGATTGGTATAATCCATGGTTTAATCTTATATGCATCAAAAAGTAAGACAAATTCTGGGAAGAACCAAGATTCTAGATTTGATATGGTATGATAAACTCTTTCTTGATTCATTCCCATCCAATTAAAAAAAATACTTTTTTGATTGGATGGGTTGATTTCTTGATGAATCATAAGAGAAAAAATATCTTTTTTTTTCAATTTGTTGTTGATTTTTTTTTCAGTCTTAGTATTTTTATCAATTTTGGTACCGATATGTGTATTGGTCCAGGTCTCAATATTGATATTTTTTCTAAGACAAAAGTGGAGAATTCGACAATCAAAATATTTTCTATCTAGATTTTTATGCGTATCAATAATATATCCTTCTTCTAGATAATCACTAATAGCTGTACTTACCAATACATAAAATGATTCGGATTTTGGTTTATTGAAATTATATGGAATTTTTTGAACCCCGTTTACTTGTAATCTTGACCCATAAATATCAAAATCCTCCTTATCCCCATAGTTCATATATTTATGTGATAAAAGATCATATCTGTAGTGTTTTTTCCATTTTTCTTTTTGATTTGTCAATGAATCCGCTGCATAGTAATTTTGTTTCACGTAATGAATTAATTGGTCTTTTTCTTTTTTATATGAATCCACTTTAATTGAGTCCTTATTTTGAATCCTATAACGTTGATTGATTCTATTTCGCCATTTTTGCGGTACTAACCGCGACCATTTGGTTTGAGATAAATTGTATTGATAATGCCCCTTTAACCAGTTTTTCCATTCAATCATTCCAGACTTATGAATTTTCTTATGTCTTGAATTGTAATCAAATATTCCTCGTGTCATACAATAATCCTTGATTTTATCCTTAATAAAAGGATAAGTCCCCTGATATTGAAGTAGAGATTTCAATTGATACTTGTTAAGTAATTGGGTTTGTGATAATTTGTAAAATACATATGCTTGGGACAAGGAGGATAAGTCATAATACATTTTTGTACTATTACTAATATTAGTATTCGAAAAGGACTTTTTTATAGTGGAAAAAAAGTTCATTGTATTTTGATCTCTTTCATCAATTCCTTCCTGATTTGTTTGATCGTTGTAAACGGATTTATTGATTATTCTTTTTGTTGATTCAAAGAAAGGTTGGAAATAGATCCTGTGAATGGTAATCATACATAGCAAGATATCTATATATATATTTTCAATCAGAGATTTCATAAAATAATGTGATTTACGTATTAATCGTATATTTATTCTTTGGAATATCTGCCAAATATGTTTCTGTGATTTTGATCTTTTATCAGCACAAGTTAGAATTATTTTTTTCTTGTCTTTTGTGATTCGTTCTATTTGATTCCTGATTGTGATTGTTTTATCAGAAAGATCTTTCATCTTTTTTTCTATGAGTGAATAATTTGTCCAATTCATGGATTGGATTTGAATGGTTGATTTGTGAATAATCTTATTATTTATTTCGGAATCTTTTCCATTTTCAGCCGTTTCATATACTTTCACCTTGCTCAATTCAAATAAGAATATTGGGTTTACTTTTTGAATTTCCTTCATTATTCGTTTTAGAACTAGAAGTATTTTAATGATCCATCTTGTTTTTTCTTTTGAAACTTTTAGAAGTATAAAGAAATCCTTTTTAACTTTTCTAACTTTTTTTTGGAGTTCTTTATAAATGGGTTCAAAAAAGGAAGGTCGTTTTCGGGGATTCCCAAAAGGGAATTCCGCTTCCATTCCCCAAACCGTTAAAAAACAAAAATTGTCTTTTTTTCCTTTTTTTTTTATTTGATCCCTAGGATGAGATCGTATTTTAGATCTTCGCCAAGGTTTCAAACAGAAAGGAAATAGAATCTTTATCTGAATACCGTCTGCTAACCAATCTTTGGGAAATTCTGTTTCTGATAATTGAACACCATTATAAGTGCATTTAACATGCATTTCTCTATTCCACTCCTTCAAATCCTCATACCATTCGGGGAATTGGAATAATAACATACGGCCAATATTTTTAGCAATTATCAATGAAGGCAATACAATGTATTTTCTAAGAAAAGATTGGGTTACTAACATCAAACCTCTTATTGCTTGAGCAAATATAATGCTATCCCAAGTTTCTGATATTACTATACGTTCATTTTCCTCTTTTTTTTCTTCGTTTTTTTTCTCTTTTTCCCTTGTCTCTTCCTCCTCAAAATATAAATGTGAAATTTTCAATTCTGGTTCTCTCCCCACCAAATTCCTAAAAATGAGATTCATCATTTCAGAGATATAAAAAGAAGAAAAAAAAGATGTTTTGTCTATTCGATCCAAAAAAAGCGGAGAATGCACATTTGCTTGAAACATTTCCCAAATAACCGTTTTACGTCTTTGAGCACGCATGGATCCTTTGATTATATCCCGACGAAAATCCGATTGTTGCGAGTAACGTATCAAAGCCACCTCTTCTGCTTGATCACTATTATTAGTATTATTTGTAGTTGTAATAGGGTTGGTATTCTGATTGTTATCAGTATAAATTACTACGCGTTTGGCTTTTCTTGAACGAATTTCATGATCTTCCTTGGATTCTTCCTCATTTTCTGCCTCCTGTTCTTTCAAATCATCAGTTAATTTGTATGACCACCGAGGAACCCTTTTATGGATTTCTTCTATTCCAATAGATTTATTTCTAATTATTGTTTGATCATTTGGATCAGTTGTAATTACATCGAATACCCATTTTAAAGCTTTTGTTTGATTTTCAAAATCAATTCTTGTTTGCTCTCTCAATAAAGAATATTTTTTAAAATGCAAAATGGGTGCAGGCTCAAAAGGAAATTCTTTGATTGAGGTTAAGGAATTACCAATATAATTCAGTAATGATTCCCTATCAGGCGGATTCTTTTGATGTTCAAATTTTCTGGAATAATTAGAATTATTAGGAAGTAGCCCATAAATCTTATTTATCCAATTGATTTCTATGGAATCCTCCGTATCTGTAGAAGTGATTAAATCATTCATGATCATATGTGAATAGAATTTTTTTATTGTTCCACGATATGGTCCCCTCAAAAAGGGGTCATACGTTTTGGGCAAGTATTTTTGTTCGTTTTCATCATTGCATAATCTGGTCCTTTTTTCGAGCATATCCAGAGCAAGAAATCCCTTTTCTTTTTCTAGAGCTTTTGTTCGACTTATTAATTCATTGTTCAAGTTGTACTTTTTTTGCTCATTGGTA